TAACTACGTTCTTTTTCTCGTAAAACGTAAAACTGAGGGGTAAAAAAAAAACAAGAAAAAATCAAATCGCACCATCTCTGTAATAGGTAAATGCCTTTTTTTCTCCTGAAGTTGTCGGAATTATTCGTAATAAAATATTGGCTACAATCGAAGAGGTCTTATCAATAAAATTTCCATTTATTCGAGATCTAGGCATAATTAGCAATTCATTCTATAATTCTTCTCATTTCCCTTCGGGGAAAACGATCCCACAAAAAAGGGAATTGTACAGTACAAAATAACATAAAAACAGACTAATTGGAAAAAATGTGGTGTCCCCCTTTTGGACAAAGATGCAATGAAATAGTTGAATCAGATTAGATTTCATTCCAATTTCGTAGTATACCAATGACTATTACTATTTCATCTAAGTTGAATAACCAAGTTTCCTATGGATTTTGATAACTCGAGAAGTTTTGATTTGGTTATGATCCAAAAAGGAAAAGAATGGAATAATCATTCCATGATAAAATCAAATTCAAATATTCAAATAAAGTAACCATCCTTTTTGTTTGCATAACATGTATCTGCCACACCATACAATTGAAATAGAAAGATTCGTCGGACAATTCATGAATTCCATGGGTTAGCTGATGAAAGAAGTTGTTGTTGATAAATATGAAATTGGAAAAGCAATTTCTTCTTATGGAACCATTGGGCGGTCATACATGTACTACAATTAAGATGAAGGACTCGCTATTCATTCGGGTTTTGGTCAAGAATAACATTCTGTAGGAGAGATGGCCGAGCGGTTCAAGGCGTAGCATTGGAACTGCTATGTAGACTTTTGTTTACCGAGGGTTCGAATCCCTCTCTCTCCGTTTCTTTTCATTCATCAACGTTACCGACTACAATCTACAATGTATTAAATAAAATAAGAATTGATATCATTATTCTAATGATAAGACCCTTATTTAATAGACATTCTCTATCCCTAATTAATCCCTGTGATAGGTAAAATACAAATAGGGATATCGTATTGATATTGAAAAAAAGAAAAAGAATCCTATTGCCGATCCTTTTTTGATACATGAATGAGACAGGGCACGAGGTGCTCTATTTACTTTAGCGAAAGGAGTCAAAATTGGTATGAACCTTGCTTTTTTATTTTCATTAGAATCAAGTCTGACGGGAATAATATTCTACGACCAACAACTCATTTATTTTAAGACCAATCCATTTACTATCTATTATTTGATTGACAAATCCTTTATATTGTAAGGAGTCAATAGTCAAATGGTTTGGGAATTCCCCGTGGGGGGATGAAACAAGAGAATTTTGAATCAGAGCTTTCGATCTTTCTTTATCCTTCGTAGTAATAATATCTCGAGGTTTGCAACGATAACTTGGTATATCCACTATACGACCATTAACTAAAATGTGTCTATGGTTAACTAATTGTCTGGCTCCAGGAATGGTCGAAGCCATACCTAATCGAAAAAGGATGTTATCCAAACGCATCTCAAGTAGTTGTAGTAAAACCTGGCCTGTTGACCCTTTGGCTTTTCCAGCAATATGCACATATTTAAGTAATTGTCGCTCTGTCAGACCATAATGAAAACGCAATTTCTGTTTCTCTTCTAAACGAATACGATATTGTGATCTTTTTCCAGAGCGCAATTGGGTTTGAAGATCACTTCTGGATCTGGGTCTTTTACTAGTTAGTCCCGGTAAAGCCCCCAGCCGGCGTATTTTTTTGAAACGAGGTCCTCGGTAACGAGACATATAAAGGCTCCTTTTTGATTCACTTTTATTTGAAAAAAAAAATATAAATTCAGACTGAACTCAAGGATCAGAAAAGCAAAACTCAATTTACTAAAGTCCTACAAAACAGAATAAAAGAAATTTTATCAATATTCGGATTTTTTGTATATATAGGAAATGAAAGCGAAGGTTACATTTTCCAATTTTTTCTGTAGAGATCTAATTGTTCTAGTCAACTTTTTTATTCATAGCTATAGCTGCAAGTTACCATGACATAATAGATCGGTGACCCAACATTTAGAGAAAGCGAGAGTAGAGATTTTCAATCATGGAAAGAAAAAAATTGATTAAAGAAAAAGAGCCGGCTATCGGAATCGAACCGATGACCATCGCATTACAAATGCGATGCTCTAACCTCTGAGCTAAGCGGGCGGATATAAGAGCAATAGTGTATAGGAATACAGGAAACTATCGGATCTTGGCTATTACCTAGTGATTCTTCTTCTTTTTTTAATTTATTGATTATTTAAATTTTTTATATTTATTAGTTATATATTTTAGATTCTATTTAGAAAAAGAAAATAGAAAAGAAAACTATTTAGATATAGATAAATTAGATATCTAAATAGAAATTAAATTTCATATTCATATATATGTGAATATAAAATATCAATATATCAATGAAATTAGGATTTGAAATGAAAAAAAAAGAATGAATATCGACCGTTCCACTATTTCAAAATGCACTGTAAAAATGAAGGAGGAGGAAAGGCACATATATATGTGGGATATATCTATCCATATTGAATTGCGGATACATCAATGATAGAATCAATTTCGTATTGAAACAAATAGGGTTCATCCAATAGAGATGAAATGATAGAATATAGAATAGGGGGTGGCAAAAAAAGAAAATAGCAGCATACACTTTTTCAATATAGGAATCATTACCTAATGAATTCAATAGTGCCAAGATAAATTAAAGAGGTGGATGAAATTATCCTTGTCTCAAAAGAAAGGGGGATATGGCGAAATTGGTAGACGCTACGGACTTGATTGGATTGAGCCTTGGTATGGAAACCTGCTAAGTGATAACTTCCAAATTCAGAGAAACCCTGGAACTAAAAATGGGCAATCCTGAGCCAAATCTTTGTTTTGAGAGAAAAGATGGAAAATGAGAATAAAAGGGATAGGTGCAGAGACTCAATGGAAGCTGTTCTAACGAATGAAATTGACTACGTTACGTTACTAAAATCCTTCTATTGAAATGACAGAAAGGATAACCTTATATACCTAATACGTACGTATACATACTTACATAGCTCTATATATGAAAATATATGAAAATAGAAATCTTCTATATTCTATTATATATTAATTAGAATGATAGAGATCAAAAAATATATGAAAAATTGAAGAGTTATTGTGAATCAATTCCAATTGAAGTTGAAAAAAGAATCGAATTCAAATATTCAGTGATCAAATGATTCATTCCAGAATTTGATAGATCTTTTGAAGATTAATTGGACAAGAATAAAGAGAGAGTCCCATTTTACATGTCAATACCGACAACAATGAAATTTATAGTAAGAGGAAAATCCGTCGAATTTTTAAATCGTGAGGGTTCAAGTCCCTCTATCCCCAATAAAAAGCCCATTTTACTTCCTCACTCTTTATTTATCCTCACCCTCTTTCTTTTTTTTTTTTTTCATCAGTGGTTCAGTTTAAACAAAATGAAATATCTTTCTCATTTCATTCACTCTGTTCTTTCACAAATGGATCCGAATCAAAATCCTCGTATCTTCTTCCAATCCAATCTCATTTGTTTTGTATAGTACGATATGAACATATATATATTATGAACATATATATATATGTTCAAGGAATTTCCGTTATTGAATCATTCATAGTCCATATATTTTTCCTGACATTTACAAAGAATGTCTTCTTTTTTAATATCTAAGAAATTCAGGGGCTAGGTCCAATTTGTTAAGATTTTATTTTTTAATTCTTTTCATTGACATAGATATAAGTACTCTGCTAGGATGATGCACGGAAAATGGTCGGGATAGCTCAGTTGGTAGAGCAGAGGACTGAAAATCCTCGTGTCACCAGTTCAAATCTGGTTCCTGACACATGAATAATGTATCGGATAGATATTCATACCTCATACAAATGAAATTAATTCATTTAGACGAGATATTCTTTTCTTTCCAATTTCATATTTTTTTGTCACTCTTGCTCAAGTTACTTTCTGAGGTCCCCATTAAGTGATGTGCGAGGTACAAAGTTCATGGTGCAGAATCATCCTATTGTGCTCATACGAAATGTATATTATATGATATCTTCCCAATTGGGGAATAGCAATGAGAGCCTCTTTTTCTTTTCTTTTTTTATTTTAGACCCTCCACAATACGAATGAAAGTCCAGTTACTCTGTTTCATCTAGAAGGGGAATGCCAAGATGCTCATTGATTGATAAAAAACCCCTTTTTTATCAATCAATGAGCATCTTGAATTTCATAGAAATTGGGCGTAATATAGTCTTTACGTAAGGGCCAGCCTATCCAACTTTCAGGCATCAAGATACGTTTAAGGCGAGGATGATTCTCATAAGAAATTCCCAACATATCATAAGATTCCCGTTCCTGAAAATCAGCACTTCTCCAAATCCAGAAAACTGACGGGGTTTGAGGATTACTCCTGGGAGCAAATATTTTTATGCATACCTCTTCTGGTTTATCTATACCATACCGTATTTTCGTAAGGTGATAAACACTAGCTAAAAATCCACCTGGTGCTACATCATAGGCACACTGGGAGCGTAAATAATTGTAACCATATACATATGAAATGACAGCAATGGAATCCCAATCCTCGGTTTTTATTTGTAAAGTCTCTATTCCTCGGCAATCAAAGCCTAAAGATCTATGAATTAGTTCATGCTTGACTAGCCAATCAGATAAACGAACCTGCATCTTCTTCATTTCTCCCACATTTTTATTTGTATGAATATCTCATATTGATAATGAAATTGTTAATGATTGACCCGCTGTTTCTTATTCTGTACAAATGAAACCTGCCTGATTCACTAATTCGTAGGAAGATACTGACCTTTTGGATTTGAAATTTTTTTCAAATCCAAAAGGTATCTCTGAAGTAGATGGTGATTGATAAAGTAATCCTTGATCGTAATTTCCAGTATGAGTACTGCGTCGAAGGTAAAACTTGTGATTAGTAGTAAAACATCGATTCTCC